TCTTGCTAGAAAGAAAATGAATAGGGGAAATTTTATGTCTCACCGAATCACACGTAGAGATATTGATAATACACATAGGGTTAATGGTATTTCATAACTAATTGATTGAGCAGCAGCCCTTAATCCACCTAAAAAGGAATATTTATTATTTGATCCATATCCCGACATAAGAAGTCCAACGGGAGCAAGACTTGAAACAGCGATCCATAAAAAAACACCAATACTAAGATCGGCTAGAATAAAGCGATAGCTAAAAGGAATTACTGAATAACTTAGTAAAATGGATATGACTGCTATGGATGGCCCGAGACTGAATAAACGAGTATCTCCTCTAGATGGAAGAATATTTTCTTTGAAAAGTAGTTTTGTACCATCTGCTAAAGCTTGAAGAATTCCCAAAGGCCCCGCGTATTCGGGTCCAATACGTTGTTGTATCCCTGCAGATATTTCTCTTTCTAACCAAACAATTACTAGTACACCTAGTGTGATTCCTAATACAAGAATGAAAATAGGGATAAGCATCCATATGATCCCATAGACTTCTTTTAAGGATCCCAATCTGAAAAAAGAATTGATAGCTTGTATTTTTGTTGTATCAATTATCATTTCAACGATCAACTTCTCCCATAATGATATCTATGCTACCTAGTATCGTCATAATATCAGCCAATTTCATTCTTTTAACTAACTGCGGAAGAATTTGCAAGTTGATAAAACCCGGCGGTCTAATTTTCCATCTCCAAGGAAAAACACTCCGATCTCCTATCAGAAAAATTCCTAATTCTCCTTTTGGTGCTTCGACTCTTACATAAAGTTCTTGCTTGGACAATTCAAAAGTTGGAGAAGGTTTTTTACTAATAAATCGATATTCAAAATCATTCCATTCAGGGTCTTTTATTCTATCAAAGCGGCGGCTTTCTAAATTCTCATAGGGTCCCCCTGGAATTCCTTCCAGAGCCTGCTGGATAATTTTTATAGATTCTGTCATTTCGCCAATTCGTACTAAATACCGAGCTAACGAATCCCCCTCTTTTTGCCATTGAATCTCCCAATCAAATTCCTCGTAACACTCATAACGATCAACTTTACGAAGATCCCATTGTATTCCGGAAGCTCGTAGCGTTGGTCCCGATAAACCCCAGTTTAGTGCCTCTTCTCCGCCAATAATGCCTACGCCCTCAACCCGTTCTAAAAAAATAGGATTCCGTGTAATAAGCTTTTGATATTCAGCAACCCCGGTTAAAAAATAATCGCAAAAATCCAAACATTTATCTATCCAGCCATGAGGTAGATCAGCAGCGACTCCTCCGATACGAAAAAAATTATGCATCATGCGCATGCCGGTAGCAGCTTCAAATAGGTCATATATCAATTCTCGTTCTCGAAAAATATAGAAGAAAGGAGTCTGCGCCCCAATATCTGCCATAAAAGGACCAAGCCATAACAAATGGGAAGCGATACGACTCAACTCCAACATAATAGCTCTGATATAGCTAGCCCTTTTAGGTACTTGAATATTCCCTAGCTGTTCGGGCCCGTTTACGGTTATTGCTTCTGTGAACATAGTAGCTAAATAATCCCAACGTGTTACATAAGGCAAATATTGTATAATTGTTCGATTTTCCGCAATTTTCTCCATCCCTCTATGTAAATAACCCAATACTGGTTCACAGTCAATAACATCTTCACCATCGAGAGTAACGATCAGTCGAAGAACACCATGCATTGATGGGTGGTGAGGGCCCATATTGACTATCATGAGGTCTTTTCTTGTAGTTGGTGGAATCATAAGTTTTTCTCGAGTCATTCTTCCATGCATTCCTGAAAGTAAAAAGAAAGAAGTTCATCAAAATTTAAACGACTAAGCTCAAATGGTATCACGCTTCAAATTAACGAGTTTTTATCTCTCGAATATCCAACTCCCCAATTAATTCTTTATAGCGCCCCCTATTTCTTTTTGACAAATAGGCCAGCAGTCGTTGACGTTTTCCCAAAATTTTTCGCAAACCTCTTTGAGATGAAAAGTCTTTTTTGTGCAATTCTAAATGTGAAGTAAGTCTCCTTATCTTAGTGGTGAAACTGAATACTTGAAATTCAACAGACCCCCTGGTTTCTTCGTTTTCTTTTTGAGAAATAATTGAAATCAATGAATTTTTTACCATAAAAAAAAGCCCCTTGCCCTTTTGACAGATATGGATTTTACCGATCAGTAATAATAATGCCATTAATTTGAATGTGGTATATACAATAATCTAATCAAAATTTCTTTATGAACTCCTAATTTCCTGAATTCAAATCAATCAATCCAATTTTGAATTGGTTTTAGATAGGAATAGAAAAGGTTGGTACATTTTTGGATCGAAGAATTTAGACCTAAAATAAAGAAGGTTCCGTTGATTCATTTCGAGATCTAATTCAGACATTATTCATTTCATATTGGATACTAGAATGAAATGTGAGATAAGACATGTGATCTGTGTATTTGTTTGCTTTCATATACCCTATTATATATATAGGGTATAGGATATATAGAAAAAGTGTATTATCCAAAAATTTTCAATCGTGGATACATCTGTATCCTTAACATACTGAAACGGCTGCCATTATTGGTATCAAACCAATAACGATTCATACAAGCTAAATCTTCTAATCGATAATTAGGCCAAAGAAAGAGCTTTAATTTCATTAATTGATTTTTCTCTCTATCAAGATGGTTATTGTCATGTGAAACTTGGCTGCTGTTTTTTACGTTCCAAAATACCGGATTTTTATCTATATAATTTCTATTTTTTGAATTGAAACAAATTAGAATTCTAAATTTTCTACGACGTCTAAAGGATAAAATATTTTCGGGAACAAGTAAATCAAAATGATTTTTGTCTCTATTTCCAGTTATTCTTTGATGTGGTGAAATAGTTTCATCAAAATTATTGTTAGAAGCATGTCCTTGCTCTTGGTATTTTTGATGCTTATTCTTATGAACCAACGAAATACCTATGGTTTGATACATAATAAATTGCCCATCTTTTTTTTCAGATAGACGAATGGGTTCTAGGATCAATACTCCCTTCTTCATAAATTCTGAAAGAGTTAAATTCTTATTAATCATCATTATATCCAAACTCATTTCTTTCTTTTGAATCGAGGATATAGTCATTTTTCTTGGATCTATCAGTCTAAGCAGGAGACAATATACCTTAATATTATTGATCATTCTTTGATTCAAAGTCCGATCCCATCTCAATTGAAAAAGCAAATAACGTTTCAGGAAGAAATCTAGTTCTGCTTTCGTGTTGCTTTTGTATTGTTTTTTATTTTTCCCTTTTTTCATGTTCGATCTTGCATCATTTTCTTCAATATCTTTTTGTTGTGAGAGAACGGATCTCCGCTCTCCTCGACTTGTCGGTTCTTTTTCTTCTTGATTTCGATGCTTTTTATTTGATGCTATCAAAAAATTTCCTTTTTCTTTTTCATTGATCTTTTTATTTTCACTTCGATTTAAAAGAAGTAATTTGCTTGGTATAAACCAAGGTTTCATTTTATATGTCTTATAAAGTAACAAAAATTCTGGGAAGAACCAAAGTTCCAGATTGGATATGGGATGCTTTAGCATTTTTTCATTCATTCCCATCCAATCGCAAAACCCCTTGTGAGAGTTTGGTAAATTCATCTCTGGGATCTTAAGATAAAAAAAATCTTTTTTAGAAATTATTTGAGAATTTTTAGTACGAATTTGAGTATTTTGATTCCTATTGGTATCGATTATGATCCAGGCCTCAATATCGACTTTTTGTCTAAGATCAAATTTTAAAATTTTCCAATCAAAATATTTCCTATCGGCCGGTTTTTCCATATGGATCTTTCCTATATCATTTTTAATAGGGATGTTCCTCAGAATATAAAAAAGGTTTTTTTTAGGCGTGTTATAATAAATCTCTTGGTTCGTATTTCCTTGAAAGGGAGATCCATAAAAAAAGCATTTCGTTTTCTTTTCATAATGAATAAATTTATATGATAAAAGATCATATCGATAGTATTTTAGAAAATTATCTTTTTGATTAGATAATGAATATACTTCAAATTGTTTTTGTTTTTTGGAATGAATTAATGGGTTTTTTTCATATGAATGCCGTTTGCTAAAATTTGCCTTTTTAGCTATACGATGCCGACGAAATGTATTTCGCCATTTTTCTGGTATTAATCTAGACCATCTAATCTGAGATAAATGGTATTGATAATGTCCTCTTAACCAGCTTTTCCATGGATTCATTTCATAACTCGGAAGTTTGTTATCTGCTAATTTCGAATCAAGCATTCCTTGTGTTCCAAAAGAATCCTTTATTTGAGGCTTAAGGAAAAAGGGGATTCCTTGATATTGAACAACAGATCTTAACGAGTTACTAACTTGGATTTTTGCTAATTTGTAAAATACATATGCTTGTGACACGTAGGATAAGTCATAAAAAATATGTGAATTTGCTTTAATATTACTAATATTATTAAGTGGCTTTTTTATACTCGAAATAAACGGAATTGGAGTTTTCTTTTTTTTATTAATTCTTTCTTGTTTTCTTTCATTATTGTAAATGGATTTATCAATAATTTTTTTTGTTAATTTAAGAAAAAGTTCTGTATTTATTCTGGGAATATTTATGATAGATAAAAATATATCTGTGTATATTTTTTCAATGAAAAATTTTAAAAAAGGGGATAATTTACAGATTAATTGAGCATTTCTTCTTTTTAACATTTGCTGTTTTTCGAATTTTTTAGCATTATAACTTGTAGGACTAAGATTATTTATTCTTGGAGTTACTTTTTTTTTCTCTTTTGTGATTCTTTCTATTTGATTTCGAATTGTACTTGTTCTATCAGCCAGATCCTTCATTTTTTTTTCTGTCAATGAAGAGTTTGTCCAACTCGCAGATGCAATTTGAATTTGACTAAATGATTCGTGAGTTATCTGATTGTTTATTATGGAATCTTTTTCTTCTTTAATT